TTTGGCAGTTTTTTGGATGTTAAATACCATTGGATGGGTTACTTTTTATTGGCATTGGAAGCACATCACATTATGGCAGGGTAACGTTTCACAGTTTAATGAATCTTCCACTTATTTGATGGGATGGTTAAGAGATTATCTATGGTTAAACTCTTCACAACTTATCAACGGATATAACCCTTTTGGTATGAATAGTTTATCAGTTTGGGCGTGGATGTTCTTATTTGGACATCTTGTTTGGGCTACTGGATTTATGTTCTTAATTTCCTGGCGTGGATATTGGCAAGAATTGATTGAAACTTTAGCATGGGCTCATGAACGCACACCTTTGGCTAATTTAATTCGATGGAGAGATAAACCGGTAGCTCTTTCCATTGTGCAAGCAAGATTGGTTGGATTAGCCCATTTTTCTGTAGGTTATATATTCACTTACGCGGCTTTCTTGATTGCCTCTACATCGGGCAAATTTGGTTAATTCTTATGTGTTATATCCTCGATAATATCATTTCTTTCGATGCAGAAGGGGGTCCGCCTTCTTATATTTCTACTATTTCTACATCTAGGATCCGACTTTTATCATTGATACTAATAGGAAGAACCGAACCATTATGGCAAGAAAAGGTTTAATTCAGAGGGAAAAGAAGAGGCAAAAATTGGAACAAAAATATCATTTGATTCGTCGATCCCCCAAAAAAGAAATAGGTAAAGTTCCATTGTTGAGTGAGAAATGGGAAATTCACGGAAAGTTACAATCCCCACCGCGTAATAGTGCACCTACACGTCTTCATCGACGTTGTTTTTCAACCGGAAGACCGAGAGCTAACTATCGAGACTTTGGGTTATCCGGACACATACTTCGTGAAATGGTTCATGCATGTTTGTTGCCTGGAGCAACAAGGTCAAGTTGGTAAGCATTAAAATATCGTTTCATTTTTTATATTCATTTCTATGATCATAGAGGAGCCCCTTTACCATTCTGTATAAATAGGCTATTCTATTTGTACCAATATGGTAGAGGGGTGTACTCAATCCTTCTTTGTCCATTAGTTCCCAGTCCCTCTCTTCGTCGCGGGGTAGAGCAGCTTGGTAGCTCGCAAGGCTCATAACCTTGAGGTCACGGGTTCAAATCCCGTCTCCGCAACATTTTTTTTGACAAAAAATGGAGGTTTGACTCCGGTAACTAGTAATTAATTACTATTTTTTTCTTTTTATTTTGGGGTGGGCAGGAGGAAAAGAAGGGAATAGTATAGAAGTGAAGAGGATAGAACCACTCTACTATCACTGTCAACTATACTTAATTCTTTATCCTATTAAAAAAAAAAATGAACCCATTACCCCGGGCGGATAGCGGGAATCGAACCCGCATCTTCTCCTTGGCAAAGAGAAATTTTACCATTCAACTATATCCGCTTGTTCTTGATACACAATGGATGGGCCATATTTGTGCAGAGTTAGATCAGATACTCCTTTGTCTTTCAGAGTAATTGCAAAATGCTTATTTTCATTTAATAAAATTTATTTTCATTTAATAAAAAATGAATTTAGATTCTTTATAAATTATTAAAAATATTAATAGTAATTAGAATAATATCAAATTTGAATTGTATAAAATTAGATATTATTCTAATAGAAATACTATATATAGTTAACAATAACTATATAGTGAAATTATAATATATAAATTTAAAATTATAATCATTCAATTTTAATAATAATAAAATTAGTTATTATCAAAAAAATATTATTATCAAAATAGTATTATAAATATTATAGAAAATTTCTACTATTTATAAATATAAATAATAATATATTATAAATATAAATAAATAGTATAATAAAATTATTTAATTAATATATATTTTTTAATTTCATTTTTAAATAGTTAAATATAAGAAGTTTGTTTGACCCCTCCCTTTCATTTTTTTTTTCTTTATTTGCATTTTGGGGACTTATATTTCATTTTAATGGGTCTCACAACCTGAAAATGAAAGAATTAGGAGGGGATCATTTCATTTTTGGATCTAAATAGAACAAATAGGTTCAAGAGATGAGAGAATTAAGGATACCCACCAAAAAGACTAATCCAATCCATAATGATGTACCGGAAAATACAACATTTTTGTTATTTGACCAACCATCAGGAGAAGCAAATACAACAGGTACACTAATCAGTAAGATTGCTGAAGTAGCAATTAATGCAAAAACAGCCAATTGGAAAGCAATAGTCATCTTTCTAATCCTCCAATCTATCAACAAAAGAAACTATATACCATTTGATCCCTTTATTGGTATCGGCCAAAATTTCTAATAAAACGTATCATAGAGGGATTTTACCACGAATCTATTAATGCTGTATGACTTATTAGCACCTTTTACCACCTTATTAAATTAAGGCATGAGATCAAGGGAAAGGTATTTTTTTTTTTACTTCATTAAAAGAGGCCCGCCAGATCATTATCTATATATATACAGATCGATAGCTAGACCCATAGGATCGCAC